ATTTTACATTTCTAGGATCAACCAACTGGGGTTTTGTCGTTATAAAATATTAGATTCTATAGAAGCAATGATAAATAGATACGAATAGAGCGCAAAAAGGGGGGGGAAATAAAAAACAAAGTATAGAAAAGTTATACAAAATTTTATATGAATCACTGCCCCCTTTTTTTTATTTCCTTAATTTAATTTCGTTTGATTAGGGCAAAGTTACTTAAAAACCTCCGCCTTCTTTAAAATATCCCGAACAGTTCCTGTAGGCTGAGCGCCTTTTTCAAGGAAATATAGAATAGCGGGAACATTTAAACAACTTTGATTCTTTATCGGATCATAAAAACCCACTTTCCGAAGATCTCTTCCTTCTCTTCGGGATCGAACATCAATTGCAACGATTCGATAGACGGCTCATTGGGATAGATGTAAGTAAATGAACAAGACCCCCCCCTAGAAACGTATAGGAAGTTTTCTCCTCGTACGGCTCGAGAAAAAAAGATTCGAGGTTTTGTCTATGTATAGAATTCTAATGAATGGCAAAAGGGTTGATAAAATCAATTAGACTAGGATTTCACTCATTTTTTTCTTCGTTCTTCCTAAAAAAAAAAGAAAAAATCATTTGTACTCATAACTCAAGTTGGATAATTCTCAAATAGCTCAAAAGAAAATAAAATCTTTAAGCAATTTCTTTCATTTATTGAATGGTCTTTAACCCCCCTTTTGTTTGTCTCGTTTAAAATACAATCATCTATTTGGATTTGGATTCTTTATTCTGATCCAGTTATTGAGACAATGGAAACGGCGTTTCCTTGTTCTGGGATCCTTTTTCTTTGTTTTAAATCATTGGGTTTAGACATTACTTCGGTGCTTCTTAATCCTTCCAACAAAATGGCAGCAACATACCCCTTTTGTGATTTCTTTCTATCAAAGAATCATACGAATGGTTGATTCCCCGTGATACACTTTGAATCGAAAGAGTTTTATCAATTCCAACAAAATTTCCTTTTGAATTGAAAACTTGCCCGAATCGGATCCTTTCGATTTCTATATTGATGATATACTTACGAAGTTGTTCCAATTTATTGATTGGCATTAACCCTAGATCCTTGCCCCTGAAAGCTGAATCAATACTTTACTACTCGAGCTCCATCATGTACTATTTACATTACAACCCAACAAAAAGAGGGGTTCTAGTGGAACAGAACAAACGATGTCGGGCCAAGAGCACCTTCATTCCTATATAAAATGGCGGATGTAAGAATAAGAATCCACACCGGATCGTGTCCTTCAAGTCGCACGTTGCTTTCTACCACATCGTTTCAAACGAAGTTTTACCATAACATTCCTCTAATTTGGAGCCAGTATGGAATTGATTCAATTATGGAATCATGAATAGTCATTGGTTCAGTCGGTACATAGACATATTAATCTATACCCTTTTTCTTCTATACATAGAACATAGATGGTAAGATTTTTCTGAAGAAATCTTAGCAAGACCCCACCTTTTATTGTATGAATGCAACTTTTTTAATAAAAAAAAACAAACTAACAGAAATATAGAAATAACATAACTAACATAAATAACACGAATAAATGAATTCTTTTTAACCCTGCATCTTCAAGTGACTCAATAGAAGAGATTGACCCATCTGCGACTTCTTTGAATACCAAAGATTCAACTCATAAGGAATCATTCAAAATTTTTCTAATCGAAAAAGTTTCCTATTTCGACATCATTATTGGAAGAAAGTTTTACAGTAAAGACTACATTTGATCATCATAAAAAAAAGAGAAATATCTCTTTCTTTTCGAATTGAATCATCAATGATTTAAAGCCGATAAATAGATTGAACAAGAAACCCAATTTTTTTTTCGTGAGATGGATAAAAAAGACTGATATAAGAGAAGATTTAGGTCCTTATTCTTTCGATTCTTATTTTATTAATCAGATGAACGAGTAGGGGTTTTTCGTATCTATCAGATAGACTGTCACTGTTATGGATATTCTATATTAAATATTGAAATATTTAAGGGATTACATTTCTTTTTAACAAAAATGGAAAGGCTGTTGTCACTGAACGTTGTCACTGAAATAGAACGAAATCGAATAATCACAATACATATATATTACATATTAAGTTAAACTAAGCATTTCCTCATTTTATATGTATTTTTTTTTGTTTAACCTGGAATTAAGTAATCTTTCTGCAATCTTGGCATAAAGTGACTAAAATATATGAATTACCCCATCTCAATCGTTACAGAGATTTCTAATTATTCATTAGAGCCAAACACGAAATACCTAAAAAGGTCAAAAAAACATCGGTTACATATGTAACTTGATTCGTTGTTAATGAGATTCGGACAGACACAGATATTTAAATGAATATCTCCCATTGCTGATTAAGACCTATCTACCCCCCTGAATCAGAAATCAAAAAAGATCCCTTTTACGGAAAGGGAACTATCTAGGGACAAAGACAAACAAGTCCAGATTAAGCCCTTGCTC